GTGTTCTGAGGGCAGCTAAGCCTACTTCTCATGTCCCCACTCATTGATTAGCCGATACGAGAGATGGAGTTAAGCTACATCAGCTATAGAATCGAACAATGGACCGGAAAGCAATCAAGATCGGAAAGAAGAGCTGGCAACGTTTTTCCTTCTTCAGAACAAGCAAACTAGCTACTCCTATTATAGCCCCTGAGGTTATAGATAGTTTGTTTAGTGTGGTTCTATAAAGAGATTCTTATTAGTTAGTAGAAAGCCATTCCCTGGGAGTTCCACCAGCGGCCTGAAGGCCTTCCCCCTGGCTCCCGCTTGTGCTTCTAAGACCTAGAAGAAGTCAAAGTAGACTGACTTCTTAGCTTCAGGCACTTCCAAGTCACCTAGAGCAGGCCTTAATGACTTACCGACCGAAGGCATTGGTACGTACTGACTTGACTGCGCTTGGATTCTCGAACTCTAAGAGCGGATTGAAGGAAGACATCCGATTCGATGGCATCTGTCCGCTTTCAACCCTTTGCTCCTTCTTCTAATTTATATAGCTTTCTGTAATTCCATCTAATTGGCCTATCGGTGATATAGACTCTTCCCGGCGAGTTGCCTACCAGGTAGCTGCCTATAGCTTTTACCTAGTTCATTTCCCTTTAAGGGGATCTACTACTTATATAAAGAGAGGGCCAAAGTCAAGTGATTCAACTCAAGCACGAACCGCTACCTCCTCTTCCATCCTCTTCTCCGAGTTCAGCAGAAAAAAAGTCAAACTCGTTAGCTCATAACAGCGCATTCGTTCACTCAAACAGCGCATTTGTGAGCTCCAAGTCCAAGAGCCTATCCGGTACGAGAAGTTAAGGGTGAATGTGAATTTCTCTTCTTTAGCGAGAGTCGAAAGGTCGTGAGCCAGCGGCTATGGGGAAGGAAGGGTCTAAGTAAGGAGCTATTGATAGTGACGAACTTTCACGTGGTGAATTGGGCTTTGGCTAGGAAGTGGACAAAGCGTCTCTTGCAAAAAAAAGGGGGTTAAATAAGTAGGCAAAGAAGAGTAGCAGTCCTTCTTTCCTTCGACTGGAGATTGGCTTGGTAGTTCAGAGTAACCGAGGAGAGGTTGAGAAGAAGACAATGAATGGAATGGTCCGGCAGTCGCTATAGAAGATCTACTTAGTCTTAGTTCAGCTAGTCCAATAATTAGATCACCGCGAGCGAAGCTGCTCTAGGTGGGAAGTGGAGAAGTTCAAGATAAATGAATTCTTTTCAGGTCAGAATCTGATTGATTTTGCCCTCCCTCAAGTGGTATACCCTTGGTTAACAACCGACATGTGAGATTGTATTTTAGAGATTGTCTCGGGGAAGAAAGGAACTGAGAGAACAGAATAACTTGATCTTAAACTTATTTACATATGCTATTTTAATATCAGCTTTTTACTTTGGCGGAATCTTCCTCTATAGCATCCGATTTTAATCTCCTTGGTCCCATCGCTCAATGCTGACCTGACATATAATTGCCCTGGGGAAATGCCCCCAAGCTCCTATTTTCTTAGTTAGCCCTCTTTCTTTCCTTGACTCTTGGTACCTAGACACTTTGAATCAAGGCTAGGTTCCTTAACGCCCTTCTTTTTTGAGTTAGATTCCGTTCTTGGGAATAAGTAAGGGTTTTTTATTCCATGTATTTCCCTTGTTGAAGGTTCATGACTGGGACTAAATTGATGAGCAATTGGCAAGGAATCCACCTAATAGCCATTTTCCAGGGAGTCCTTCTTAGCAGCTAGTGTTATACTCTTACTCTTGTGCACTTTCAGGTACCCCTCTCAGTCTTGTGGTTTTATTAGAGAAGGTGAGTGTTAGCAAGGACAAAGAGTGGAAGTAGATCATAGCAGTGAGGCTGTGTACAAAGATCTAGTTAAGTATCAGGCGAGTAAAGAAGATCAATAGCCTATGTTGCACCTGTTGACCGATTATCATTGGGATATTTTTCAAGGGGTTCATCCAAATCGATGGGTCCATCTCGTCTCGGGCTAGCTGGAGCTCTTGAGCCAGTCGTTATAGGAACATCAATTGCTCGCGTACTATTCTTACGAGACTCGTGCATCTGCTTGGTAGGAAGAAAGGAATCTTGACGAACTACCATAGGCTTGACATAGTAAAATGAGTTGTGAGCCTTTAGTAGTAATGGTTACTTACCGAGATACGGTCTGTATTCCCCCTAGTAGTTTTCTAACCCGCTGGAAACTGTAGATGCGGTAAGGCTATGGTGGGTTAGTTTCTAAGGTGAGGCCGATAGGCGATGGGATTGTTTTAAGGCCGGGGTGAAAACTAGTAGGCAAGGGTGAGGGTAAAGTAGTATGTGAATCGTAGGGCTTTTTAAACAAAAAAACACGGGAAAACATAAACTGGCACGATTTCAATTGACGTCTAGGCCTAAAAATGACGAAAAATACGCGGTTTTCATTCGTTGCACGCTCATACTTCACCGGTAGCCGACGAAGGAGGATTCACCGATCGATAAGCCGGGCAAGTCCGGTCAAAGAGCTTCGGCAAGGCAAGGGTTAGAGTCCAAGCAAGCTGCAGAAGGTTAGGCTGGCATGTTCCCTAGGGCCGGTTCAAAGAAGTCGGCTTAGGTAAGAGAGCCCGGTGCATCGAAAGCAGATCGTTATAGCTAAGGGGGCAGGGGCGTAGACGTCGGGGAAGGAAAACGCTCGAAAGCTAGTGAATGACAAAACAAGTGAGGGTAGTGAGACTGAAAATGTTCGAGTAGAATCGGTTGTTTGCAAATGCCCAAGCTGTGGCACTGATGACTTTGTCACCTTTTCCCGATTCTTTGACTATTGATTATGCCTTTTTTCTTACCTTATCCCTTTCCTGATGAAAAGGACAAATAGTCCTCCCTCGAGGAAGCTCCTGGGAATACCATTGGTAAGAATGAGGCCAAGCCAATCTCTCCTGTTGATGGTTCATAAGCACTGCTAGTCCCGTAGAAGCTCTTAATGGCATAGCCGTTGCAACAAGAGTAAGCGCTGTGATCTTTTCCGCTGCTAGTCTTTTAACAAGGCGCTGATTGATCTACGTTTGCCAGGCCAGGAGTTGCAGTTGCCGCTCTTTCTCTTGCCGCTGCTCTCGTCTCCGGTCTTGGCTCTTTCCGGCGCTTTTGGGGCCGGGGCCATTTTCTAAGAGAAAAAGGCATTCGAATAGCGAACGAAAGACCAGAAGATTGTATCTAGGCACTGCACTTAAAAGGGGTTGACGGCTGTGTGGCCCTCATTCAGCTGGAAATAGGAAATCAATCCCGGCACGACCGATGACTTAGTCTCCTTCTACGCTTCGAAAAAACCACCTACCCAACCTCTTAGAAAAGATCCGATAGATAGCTGCTACCGCTCCGTGGGGTTTGGTACCTTCACCAATCACGGTCTTTCATAGTCTAAGTCCTATGTACTATGTTATCCAAGCTTGACTAGACTAATAGAATAGGCAGGCCTTTTAGAGAGCAGTATAATGTTGGGTTAGCTCCGCCTTGTTGTGATAGGGGGTGAGGGAAACTGCTCAGAAATCTCTTAGTTGGTTGAGGGGTGATCGATCCGGTCAGTCATAAAAGAGGATAACAAAAAAGGTGTGTCTGGTCTGGTGTAGCTAATGTTACTTTATCTTATTTCTCTCTCTCTCTTGACCAATGCTCCGGCTTCCCTTACTCAAAAGATCAGCCGTTGTGACACAGGTGTATCGAGGTAGGCCGTGGATTGAATAGAGAAAGAAGATCCACCCATTGAGCTTTCTTTCAGGGCAATGAGATTGTGTCTACGCCCCTTTACCTTGGGCTAGCTTACTTTCTTTCTAATGGTTCACGCTCATTTGGTGATTAGCTCACTTGTCAAATCCAAGACCAAAACGTTGGTTCTATCATCCCAGAATCCAGTAAGAAGGGAAAGAGATTGCTCTTCATTGGGGCGATCCACGTGATAATACCGTAACAAGCTTTAAGGAAGTAGGCCCCGGAAACCCGGGAATCGATACCGGAGATTGATGACCAGCAACGGGCAAATGACTTAGACGAAGAATCTTATTTTTACTTTTCTGCTAAAAGAAAGCCTTTGACTGATGGCATTTTGCTACCACACAACACTTACTTCCATTTAGGAAAAGGGAACCTGCGCCTACACCAGAAGAAAACCTGTTTTTTAGATTGGGAATATCTACCAGTAAGGCCTTTTCACACTGATTTGTGCCTTGCCTAAATCTTCTTCCTTAGCTACGTGTTGGAAATAAAGCAATGCTTTTTAAAAATTGAGATGGATTGATCTTCGCTATCGTGTCTCTTCCTTGTACCAGTTGATGCTGCGGCAGTGCCTAATATGAGTTTGCTCTTGCCTCAGACAGCTTCGAGGTTCCCATCGATCGATTACAGAGGTTTCAATCACTGAACTTGCTTATGTTCTCGTTTGATCGAGTGCTATTTATAAAAAGAATATTGAGTAGGAAAAACTTGAATTGGCTTCAATCGAGATTGCCTCGGCTTCTTAGGCACATGAGGAACCGGCCTAACATCTTTTCAATCGAAATCCTAATCAAAGACAAGTTCTACCAACTAAAAGAAAAAAAGAATTTTCCGGAATTCCAAGTGACATGATTCCTTTAAAAGCGAAAGTTGAATGATCGAAATCTCCTTCAGGTTCAGTCGAAGAGAATTCAATTCTTCCTATTCTCCTGCTACAAATGCCAAAACAAACACTAATTCAGTCTAATGCGCCTACGGGTGAGAGAAGCAATCCTCCTTCTAGGTCGTCTAAAGCACTAAGATCTATTTCTTTCATACCATCAGGAAGCCTAGCTACTTTCTTTATCGGTGACTAAACTAAGAAAAGAAAACTTTCAAGCAGCAATTCCGGTAGAAAGAGATAAAGCGAGTGGAATAAGACTTTTTGGCTAGCGAGAGAGACCTTCCTTGTGGACTGACAGAGCGAGCTGTAAAGGTAGCTATAGCTCTTTGCTCTAAGAGCTAGTTCGGATGGAAACCCGGATGATGACTTCATCGCCTCCTCTTTCAATTTCAAGTCTTGGTTGCAACGGAAGGGCATACCTCAAGGAGAAAGGTTCCCAGAAAGAGAAAGAGAATGTTAAAATGCTACGCACCTGCTACACTTGTCCTAATCAAGCCAAGACTTTATGCTCTGCTTTGCGCGCTATACTTTTTCCGGCATAGCGCTTTGCTTTCGCTTCTTCGGAGGAAACCTTACCAGACCGCCACCCGACTTCCTTGCTTGTGTGCTTGGACATACATAGCCGAACAGGGCCTACAGAAGTCAACCTTTCTAAATGCACGGAAAGCCCTCGATTAATGTCATGGCTAGAAAAAGAAAGCTTCGAAGACGAAGAATGCTATGGCAAACCCTACTTCTCTTTTATCTGCCTCCCACCCCATTCTTTCCCTAAGCTAGAAGCAAGAAGTCGTATATATAGTATAGACTATGTCTTTTATAGGTCTGGGCTTTTGCTTTTATAATCCCCTGAATTGGGAATGGAAGTTGCAGTTTCTTCTACCATTAATACTGTTTCAGGAGGAGTTGCACTTCTCCCTTACATACCAGAGTTTGAGCACGATAAAGAACAGAACTAAGTCTATTGGGATCGAGCCCACATCTGGCTCAAAAGCAGAAAAGGAAAGATCAGAGAAGCTGTGCCCAATCCTCTGTTCACTGCGGTTAGGATTGGTTCAATTAGCCACGTTCCAGCTAAAAGCTAGTCGAAGCCTGCCTTACGAGGGAGAATTCCCACTTCTCTCCTTAAAAGTCAAAGTCGAGCACAGAAGCTGAGTATAGAGACAGAAAGCAACTTCAGCTTAGGATCTTTGGTCGAACTACCACATGTAGTAAGCTATCGATTGAGTCATTGCCTAAGACTTGGGAAATTACCTTCTTACTTGCCATCAACCCTTGCCTTTCCCTTGAGCTGATCTACTCCATACGGGGCGGGGGTTACAGATGAAAAATCCAATAAAAACTGAGTACGCTAAGGACTTTAGTTCTCAACCATAGGGAGAGGCTAAAAAGTTTTTTGGTGTAGAGAGATGGGTCACTCTTTCGCATCTCGCGCTTAGCGTCTTCCAAATTGGCATTGAACATTGAAGTGCTACCCGGAAGAATTGCCTCTCCTCTTTCTTTGGATAGAGGTCGGAAGAAGCAGGCACACCAACCAAGTTGAGGGAGTCGAAATTTCTTAGTAAGCTGGCCTGTGACTGTCCCCTTACTCTTCCTGAGACATAGCAACAGGATTTCATAGAAAGGCAGAAAAAAACAGCCTCACCGATCAAATAGCATCACGTTCAGGATTCCTTAAGAACCATCCCCTCCAATAAAAAAAGGGTTTCCTTACGCTGGAAAGAACGGATCAAGAAATGGTGGTTAAGTCAGGGGATTCGCGATGCCATTTGTAGGGTCTTGCTCTTGATGGTACCTCAAAATGGGGGTCCTTGTGGAGAAAGAATGACGGAAACCAAGCATGTAATAAGCGGAAATCAATACACATGAAAGTGTACGCGAGTTTGGTAAAGCATTCACCTTTCTCTTTATTTAATGTGCGCACATCGAGGTAGGCGTTAACACGATGTGTGCGGCTTTCAGAGGTGAGAAGAGTTACTCGAAATCAGTCCTGTTATTAACCCCAAGCCGGAGAACAGCAGGAAAGACTGTTATGGTAAGAGTTCGAGCCTATCACCGACGGAAATACCTTGAATACAGTCAATTCTCTCTTTTTTTCTGCGCGGTAGAAGACCGACCAACGATAGGGACTTCACGAAGGACGCCTTTAGAGACACGGCAAGCGCTTTTGATAGACAAATAAAAAAGAGAATTACTTGCTTAACCGCTTTTGCTGCTTGAGCTTCACTTACGTGCCTCCATCGCTTGCCTCTATCGATAGAGAAGTTCATTTCTGATTCAACTAGAGGATTGGTCAGGCCCTTAATGCAAGCACTAAGTAAGTCAACTACCTTTTCTGACTCCTAACCTTTATCCCCTTTCTCAAGGCTCGATCGAAGGACGCCTTTAAAGCGATAGAAATTTTATTACAATAGCATTATATATATTGGCCTAGACCTTCACTTTCTTTCTTCCCGTAACCTAAGCCAATCTTCCTTCTTTGGAATCAAAGCTATTTTCCTGCTGCCCTTTGAGACTCGAGAGGACTTCATGGAATTTCTCTTGCGGATACTCTGTATCCATTCGAGTCCTTATGAACTTAGCCTTGCCAGAAAGGCCTGCCTCCACCCCTCCTCCATTTTTTGGATTTGCCCCTGATGAGCTTTTCATCTCATCATAGAACGTCTTAGCCCTGGAAGAGAAGCTCGGAGTTGGTGCCTACATAACTGCTTTCTTACTTACAGAGAGCACTCACTGAGTTACTTACGATCTCAAATCTCTCTCGAAAACAGAGTATGTTGACTTCATTCTCATCTCATCCTTTATGATCTCTGGGCCTTCTCACTATGAGATATTCCCAGTACAGAAGCATATTCATGCAGAATACATACTGCCCACTTTTTTAGAGGATAGAAGGTTCTTTTTTTTTTTCAAAAGTGGAGGAGCATGCATGATACAGAGACTCTTCTATGCGAATGTTCTTGCTTTCAAAAGACGAGTAAGGGACGGGGAGTTTCGGGAACAACCGGATTTGAAAGTTCACCCTTACCCTATAGTAGACTTTCTTTTCCCTATCTAAGCTATATCAACATAGCCAACTAGAAAAAACGAATCCGCTTGTCAATTCTTGGTGTAATACTCACTCGTCAATTCTTGGTGTAAGAATTTTTCACTGATCAGGTGTTCTCAGTCTCATCCGTGTAAGAATTAGGAATTCTTCTTCCAACTCGTCCCAGAATGGGCGTTATGGCAAAGAACAAGAAGAAAAGAAAAGAAGGAATTTGTCCAATAGTAACAAAGGGTGCTTCCACAGGTTGACATCCGATCCAACCTAGTAGTAAGCAATCCGCCAAAAGCAACCAAAAGAGTCCTTGGTAAATCGGGCGAAAACTTGAACTACGTACATACATACTTTTAAAAAAAGGTAAAGCCAAGAGACATATAAAAACGGGTGCTATTGCGGCTACACCTCCCGATTTGTCAGGTATACTACGAAGAATGGCATAGATGGGTAAGAAATACCATTCCGGCACAATATGAGGCGGGGTGGGCATCGGATTAGCAGGTATATAATTGTCGGGATGCCCCAAAACATTAGGAGCATAAAAAATCCAAAAGGAAAAAAAGATAGCAAAAGCTACCCAACCTACTAGATCCTTTACATAAAAATAAGGGTAAAGGGCAATTTTATCCATCTCTGAATGTACACCTAATGGATTATTTGATCCATATTGATGCAATGCGGCCAGATGAAGAAGACTGGCGCCTACTAAAATAAAAGGGAGTAAATGATGAAGACTAAAAAAACGATTTAAGGTGGCATTGTCCACGGAGAAACCGCCCCAAAGCCAAGTCACTATGCTATCTCCTACTACAGGTATAGCGCTAGCTAAGCTTGTAATTACTGTAGCTCCCCAAAAGCTCATCTGACCCCAAGGTAGTACGTATCCTATAAAAGCTGTCACAATCATTAATAAGAAGATTACAACTCCGAGACACCGAACAAATTCCCTAGGGCTGCTATAACTCGCATGATATAGACCACGAAAAATATGAAGGTGAACCACAATGAGAAACATACTTGCCCCATTAGCATGCATATAACGGAGCAACCAGCCCCCTTCAACATCTCTCATAATGTGTTCTACGCTGTTGAAAGCTAGATCCACATGAGGTGTATAATGCATAGCTAAAAAAACGCCAGTCACTATCTGAATGACTAAACAAATCCCAGCTAACGAACCGAATCCCCACCAATAACTAATATTGCTCGGGGTTGGATAATCTATCAAATGCTGATTAAGTGTGGAAAATATGGGTTGTTTAAGAACAGAGAATCGTTGGTTTCTTAGACTCATTTGCTTTGCCAAGATTCTTTCTATCGTGACAACTCTTCTTCCCCACCCCAGTCACTCCCCGTCTTCCTCCTAGACGCCACTGGTACTATTCATCTATATATGGATGACTCCTGCTTTCTCCCCAATGGAATGATCTGGACCCTTACTTGTTCCAAGTATTAAAATAGGAATTACCTTGCGAAAGGACCTCTAAATCCGACGGCCTTGGCTGAAAAGCTTCCAATTAGGTCAGTAGCTGGCCGAGTAGCTGATAGACCAAATAAGCACAGTAGCTGTTTAGAGCCGAAGGAGCTCTTTTTTTTATTATATTTGGGATTCTATAGCCTACGTACTTGCCTTTAGGGGATCGAAGTTGGATGAATTTCCAGTGGTTCCTTCCATCGGCGTCATCGAACCACGTTAGCAATCCAGAAGAACTGGAAGCTCGAAACGACCGGTCAAAGGAATTGATCCGTTTAGTTCTGTTCTTCTCCTAGTTTTATAGTACACTCACGTAGAGGGATCTTTCCGACGCTAAGCGCGCTGCATCCCCTGTCCAAGTTGAGGATGGAGCGGATGTTGAAAGAGCTAGGATAGCAATCGGTCAGGGAATCAGCGATTTCCTTTAACGAAAAGGAGAGCATAGAGACTCAAGAAAGAGGTCTTAGTCTACTATTAGGGAAGTTCCGAGTTCATGCTTTGATTCCTAGTTTTACATTCTTCAATAGAAGAAGTAGCTGCCAATCGCTTAGTTCCGAGTTCATACTTTGATTCATTCTAGCTCTTAGGGATGGAATAAGATATAATAAAGAAAGGGCTTAGTACACGTGGGACTTATGCCTTTCTTTTCGGATCAATGAGACAAGGAGTTACTCAGAGCTGTAGTTAGGCCCTTTGCCAAAGGAATGGAATGGGACCCCTAGAAAAGCGCGTTTAAAGGGAGGGAATTCAAAAAAGTCACTCTTTCCAACCTTTTCTATCTATAGAAGTAGGTTTTAGAAAGTCAATTTGAGATTTGTATTTGCGTTGGTTTTTCCAACGAAAAAAAGCACTTTATTGTCTTTCTCATTCGGAAGGCTCAGTCCCACACTCTGACTTCAATGATGGGAACAACCTCTGCACTCCGGCGCTCCAATGAACAAGAGTTCTCCGCCTTACTATATTTAGAATAGTGGTCGATCTTTCGGGAGTCACTTTCGTAACTTATTTAAAAATTTTATACCCGGTGAGATTCTATCTTTCCAAGAGTACTACCCTGTACGTAGTCTATGTCTGGAAAGCATACTTGACAGGAGATAGACACAGGCGGTAGAGAGGTCCCCCACTTCGATTCCCGCCCCGTTAGCATCTCCGATTCGAGATAAGGGATTAGTCCGTTAGGTCTTTTCGGTCAGGGAGCCGGCCGGTATCGGGATCTTTACAAAAAGCTTTCTAACGTCTTTTAGTTTTAGCTGCGAGCAATGTTTGTGATCTCGTATATTTCGATTTTCCGACATCTTACTGAGTTTCTCCCTCATCTTTTTGCAAAAAGCCGCTCCACGGTAGTAAAGTCTCATCTTGTGTGTTGGCTGAAGTGACAATAGTTACATTGAACCCTCGAATATGTTCGAAGATCTCAAAATGATCTTCTAGTTCCGGGGAGAATTCGCAAAACTCCGTTTCCATCGAGAATTGAATGGAGTTTTCCCGTATTTCCACCAGAGAATCTAAGAGAGACATTACTGTCGAGATTCTGACCAAAAAATGAAACATTCCATGCCCTCGGAGAGTGCTTTGTCGTGCTAGGTCATTGACATATCCTTTGTCTTTATTTGACCCCAAGAATGGATTGGATTGAAACGACTTTCCTATCGAACCCCTGCGTGTCCGTATAAATTTCTGACCGCACGGAATCTCCATAGCCAATTTTCCATTTTGGATTATGAAATCAGAAGGTGCTGCCTTTGGTACTACTCTTATTTCACACAATCCAGGAACGTCCATAACGTTGGCGTGATTCGGTTTGAGCAACGGATCTTGACGTGAAACATCTTCGTAATGAAAATGGAGGGGAAACATGAGTTGGCTTTTCTTATTCATTCTTTGACTGCTCTCTCGAGAAATGAAAAAAGACTTGTAGGATATTTATAGTTGGTTTTTTCCAACCAAGAAAGGCATGGGAGTCCTTGGGCATTGCTTTTCTATTTATATACGAAATTTCCAATACTGCCTCGATGAGACTTCCATCCGAACTTCTTTCTTGATGGGAGATTCGGAGATGTGAGTAAGGGCTACTCCCAAAACAAGGCCTTAGCAGCTCTAGGCAAACTTGGAGATTGAATGTGAAAATAAGATGAAAGAATCGTGTGATACTATAGCTAGAGCTACGATCCCGAGAGGAATCACTCGACTTAGCCCCTTGGCGGGCGGGCTTCGAGGACCCTACTTACTAATTATTTATGCATGGATGCAGGAAGAGCCTAGGAGTGAATCTGTAAATACCGATATGAAAGAAGAGCCTTGCGTGCCCGATCATGATATGGGTACAGCTGATGCTTCCAGCCAGAAAGGTGATGGTGCTAGAAAGATGGCAGTGAAGATCATGGATGAAGAGCTAGTCAAGCTGCATCCTGATGATATCCACGTACCAACTACTGGCACTGCTAGTGCTTTTGTGGATTCACCTACTTGCCTGGGCTCCCCCGGGAGCTTCCTTACATGGATCGAGTTCAAATGTATAAAATCTTATAAAGCCTTACTTAAGCCTTTCACTTAAGAGTCCCATCTGGCCTACTAATCAAGCAACTCTAGCAATTCATTTATTCTAGTAATAGAAGAGAGCTCTTAGCTACGAGAAAGTCAAGAATGCTTTCCTTAAAAATAGGATACTATAAAGAAATCGACAGGATCTACTGCAATTCCTAAAAATGGAATCGGAACTCTTCCAGTTCTGTGAGAACTTTAATCCAGTTGATGTCCCCCACCCTTCCCCTCCTCCTTCCTCCGTTATTTTCAAATTTTATCTATAACAAACTGAACTAATCCGTGATCTGGGCCTATTGATTCTTTCATTTCGGTGAGGATTCCATAATCAGTCCCCTCCTTCCGATAATAACTATTTCGATGGGGAAGACTCCTTCCTGAAGGCAGTAAGGTTTGTTTAGTTTTAGTTTAGGCTGCGTCAGACTTACTTGCCCCCAACAGCCGTAGCTAAAGGCTTAACCCATTGTTGAGTACCCAGATTCTTCAAGCCCTCCCTCCTTAAAATCCGGGGAAAGCTCCATATCAAACAAAAGAAGCTTGACCGGTAGCGGTAGGGAGAGAGAAGTTTGGGATATCTTCTGAGTTTGGGGCTAAGCCCTGTAGCTATCGGAGTTTCACTCTTTTCTTCACCGGAATTGGAATCTACTTCACTAGATGAAAGAAAGATAAACGCTTGCAGCGCCTAAACTTGCCATGGAAGGATGTTCACCTTTTATCTTTAATAAAGAAAAGAAATAAGGAAAGCTCGGAAAGCAAAGCAGTAAACGAGGGAACGGAACTCGCTTTCGACTTAGAGGAAAGAGAGAATAGAGTGATGTTTCTAGAAGACGAATAAGATCAGAAAGGCAAATAGGGCAATGGCTTCGGTTAGAACTTTTTCTCTTATAAATTCTTAAAAAGTCTTTCCTCGCGATCAGGAACATGCTATGGATTAAGGCGAAGGAACATCCAAACAAGAAATATGACCCAGAAAGCATTGGTTTTTGTCAAGGGGTATGTATTTCCATTGCTTTCCCAAGAAGGGCTCTCGTGTTCATACCCCTTTTAGAAGGGGTCTCGGCTTAGAAGAGTCTGTGGCTCGTTTGATTGATTCGACCCGGTTGTTTCAGCCGTGGCTTAGTGGCTAGTCTCTCTTAACAAGCAGTCGCCATACCATAGCCCAACCACTTACTACCTCAGCTAGGTAGTCTCCTAACTATGAGACCGTGCCCAACAGAAAGACTTGTGGTCAACTATCGTATTATCCCTAAAAGGGGGACTCTCTTTCGAAAGCCGGGGTCAGATATCTCCTAAATGCTGTTCATACGCAACCCCAAAAATTCTGGTTCCGGCCACCCATCCATATTTTTTCCTTCCCTCTGGCACAGGAAGGGGCACACTGATACCTCCAGCCAAGAGGAGTGAGAGAGAGTCCATTATCTTGTATTGTAGCCCCGCTTACTAACTAAATAGTGATTGTTCCAGCCGGATGGAGAAAGATTAGCAATTGGACTCTTCTATAGAATGTATATTGAGAAGGATTCGAACCCTTAACCTGTTGTTTTTTTTTTGAAACTGATCTATCTCAAGCCACCGGAGTCAAAGCTGCCGTTCTCTTCTGATCGTGGACCACCCTTCAGATTCATCCCACTACTGAAGTGAGATCACCACCGGAGAGAGGGAGAATTCAAGTGAGACTGCTAAAAGTCGGATCTTTCCTTTACTAAAGTAAAGCATTTCATTGACCGCTTCAAACTCGTGAGCAAATCTCTTTCTTTGCTAGAACTCGTAGCCATATATGACCCGTTTAGCCTGAGCCTACTAACATAACAAACCTACTCAGACTGAGCTGAGCTTCCTAGAAGGCTACGCTTTCCTTACTAGAAATAGAGCCCATTACCTTGACTGACCGGGGGGCAACTCTCGTATGAACAAGGTATCGCTACGCCCCTTCTCTTCTGCTTTCAGCCAGTTTACAACAGGCCTTCTGCTGCTAACCTTTCTTTTCTCCCTCTGCTGTGCACCTTCAAGCGGGGCTTCCGCCTTCAACTAATCGTTATAGCTTTTCGAAGAAGTGGCTTCCGATCTTTATTGCCCTGCCTTTCCTACCAATCCGCTAGAACAATTCCATAAGTTAGCTATTTACTAGATAGAGGTCTTACCTCGGACTTCGTCGCTTTCCCAGCATTCATTCGATTGATCGCAAGCCTTCAAACTCGCATTCGCATGTTGGTTGTTCCCCACTAAACATCTCGGGTTCCGGTGAAAGTAAAGGTTCGGACCTTCCCGGCTGGACTACTTGATCTATCTCTTCTCTCATTCCGGACTTACCTACTCTACTTCGTACCTTGGATCTCATTCCTTTTCACATTTCATTGACCTAGCTTGACTTGAGAGGGGAGGGAATGGTTGACGAGACTTTCTTCGAAACCGATTGCGTACTAGAAGATTTTCTTGTTGATTCACTAACCCCCGAGCTTCCTTAGTTGTCGAGGTAGTGTAGATCACTGGGGCTTGCTTTGCCCACGTCATCTATCTATGTTCTTTCTTTTTCTTCTCTTACGAAATGGATAGTTAGAGAGAAAGAGAACTCCCAAGGCGTGATCTATTCTATTAGATGAAAATGAAAAGGTCCTATCTGTACTATTGGATTCACTGTCCTTCTCTCTTCGATGCCATCTTATTCTATGTCATTTGTCCGCCTTTAAAGTATGAAGTGACTTTCCTTAGGTCAATCCCTTTCATGATTTGACCCCGAAGGCTGTGGGGAGGCTATGCACACTTACTATAAGTGGGGGGGGGAAAGTACTCCCTTCCAGTCAGAGTGTGAACTCCTGCCTTTCTCTAGAGTAGTCTAGTCCTTGTTTTCGCTAACGAATGCGGCTGGCTAGTCAAAGCTGAATCAGGGGAACCGCTTTTCTTTTCCTTCGATTGCGGGGACAAATCCCTTAATTCTTTGATCTCGACCGACTAAATCAATCAATAGCAGAAGTGTTTTTCTTTTCGATTGAGCTTCTATTGGCCCTTAGCCTTTGATGAAGATGATCAATGGTTCTGCCGTTATTGCAGGAAGAAAGTAATTTACCAATCCCCAAAGCTACAAGAAACCCGAGACTACAACAACCGCTGCCCGAGATAAGACTTTTTTGCGATGCGGCGTGATTCAAATTGCTACGCCTTCCGATCTCGCATTCGACGATCGGGAAAATAACAAACAAGAAAAATTAGATGGGAGATTTTAGTGGGACAATGCGCCTTCGTATGCGGTCGCGGCAGATAAAGAAAAAAGAGCATTCCTGACTCGCGTCCATGATCCAGTCCATGCATGCGGTTCGGCCCATGCCTGCAAACTAGTCTACGCCCACGGTCCAACCCGCGCCTGCAGTCCGACTCATGCCATCGCTCCAGCGTTAGAGCTTATCAACGACACTCTGTCCCGCCCCATGAGAGCACCTACCACGAAAAAAAAGGGGGTAGAAAAATGCTCTATACAAGAAATGAAAGAAGCAGCTATCGCGGGATTTCCGCATCCGGAAGTCTCGCACGCACTCCTCCAGCATCAAATGGAGAAAGACCTTATCCGCTCCTCGTTCCGTGCATAGCTCACTAGTCTCAAGGGGGGAAGGGGGATCCATACATATGGTGCCTTTTTAGGAAAGCCTGGATGATCCTCGGAGTGGTGAAGTGAGATCCAGGTTCAAGCATCGGGCTTTGCAACTTGGGACGACCCTTTCCAAGATTTGCTAAAATCCCTACCCTAAAGGGGGATTTTCAAAGTTGAAGAGAATAAGTCTTATTGAGCAGCTCACCAGCATCCCCTCCTTCTATGGTCAAGTCTCAGTTAACACTGCCTCTGTGACCGCTTAAGGACCATTACGCCCTATATGCTAAGGCTCTCAACTCCCATGGTGAGATAGGGTAAGAATGCTTTATTTGAAATGAAAGCCCGATCCTCATCTCTTGCGTACTCTTGAGTAGGGGTAGCGTAGTTCATTTTGATATCATAGCATCAATGGTTCCCTCCTCTCTTATGCCGAGATAAAGGAGAATTATCACTCAATGAATCCATATCCCGGGTTTTCCCATTTACTTCTTTGAAAGCTAAACAAATAGGACAAAAGGATGGCAGAGTCGCACGCCTCCTGTTGTGGATTAAGATCCTTGCCTTGATCTTCTTATTGAGGATCCCTTCATAGAAAGTATGAGAGTTGCTGTGCATACCTAAGTTAACGGGAAGGATATTTCTAGTAGTTATACGATGAAATTCATTCTACCCTCTTTCTTCTATGAGACCATCTTTGGCAATGGGAACTAAGTCATATCTGTGTATTTCACAGGACTAAGGTATATCTTATTAAAGCATATCCTATTAGCTGTTAAACATAACAGCCATTGGGATGGTGACAGGACTGATAGGCTTTCTTCCCCTAGGTCTTACTAGAGAAAATCCCTTCTATCTTTCTTTTCTTACTTTCTTTCATTTTTTTTTATTTGCTATCGGAAAAAAGTTCAGGTTTAAGCGAGAGAATGAGTTTTTGTAATCCTGTGATCAAGTCTGTGATAAAGCCTGAGTCTTGAAAGCCGGTTGCTTGCCAGGCCCTTGCCTATGGATAAGTAGTGGAAGACTTTGGCTAAATCATGGCAACCCCAGGTTCAGCCAGTTCTCGTGTAATTATATCTAGTTTAATTCCTTCTTTTTGAGAGCCTGTGCTATTCCATTTGAATGGGAGGGAGTTTAATACGAGCCAAGAAAGAGGGTGCTTTCCTTTTCCATTGGAGCGAGTGGAAGTGCTAAGTTTAGGGTTGTGTAAGCCCGCCAGTGAGAAAGTTAGCTAGAGATTAGGTATAGAGCCAGTTATTGAGAGTGCTTTTATTACAAGCCAGTTCCCTTCCAGACATTTTGAGTTCGAGTGCTTCGCCCATTTACATTTAGTCATTCTCTTCTCGTTGGGATCTTTCCTCCAGGCAGTCTTCAGTCTCTCCAGTTTAAGTCCTAGGGTATGCCCCTGTTCCTTTCATTTACTTGCCAGTATCAGCAGTTCCTTAGGAAAGAAGGTCAGCCTTCGGAGTTGCATTGGTAAGCCCTAAGGCAAGGGCACCCCTTCTAAGTTCTGCAGTCCTTTTGTAAACGCATCCAATTTCAGTCCTTTCTTTAGCCCAGTGCAAGCTATCCTGTGTTAGTTGTAGTTTCTTCTATTCGTTCTCTTTATGCTGCTCTGCCTTCTGATCTCAGATCTGGTTTTAAGAAAGAAAGATAGATCATAGATAAGAGAAGAGGCACTATCAAAAGTAGGCGTAATAGGCGAAGTAAGAGGCTACGTTAAAGAACTCTATTGAACTAGTGTTTCTTTCCTCTCTTCAGATACCCCTCAAGCCCTTAAGTAGGTTATACTTTTTTTGGTAGGACTGGCTATAGATTGATTTGGTAAGTCTGATGAGAATCTATATCTTTCTCTTTATCTGGGAGAGATTCCTCCACTTTTTTTCTGGGTTTACGTCTATCAAAGTATTTAGAGGGTATATTCATATATTTTTAAGGAGTACCATAATATGGTTGGAAGAAGACTATCACCTTCTGGGCATGGTCCAAGCAAGAAACTTTCTGCATTCTGAAACCCTTTGAAAAGTGCCGCTTCCTTCTTTTCTTTTACTTTTTGAGTTATTCCTAAGGGCAGTCCTAGTCTACTAAGAAAGTTCAATCAGTAAAGCTAGTATCCATAACTCTTTTTGCTTTCGAGCGAATAGGTTCCTTTCATAGGCTAAGACTTTGAAGGACATTTGGCGATGGAGTCTAAATATAATATAAGTTTTAGTCCTAAGCTAAACTCCTGTCCTTTGTAGTCCAGTATAATCCTGTAGTAGCTTTCCTTATGTAATAGCCTGTTGTTGGAGTTTCATTCTTTTGAGTAGTGCTAAGCCCTTAGAGTTTCCTTCCTAATAAAAAGGATTAGTAGTAGTAGCCCTCTTTTTAGTGAGGTCCGAAAATCTGATTTTCTTACTCTTACTGACTATTCCTGACTCGGGGAGAGACAAGACAGACATATCCGTTTATGAAGCAGGAGATTCTTTTAGAGGAAAGGCTGAATCGATAGCTATCTGGAAGACAGCTATCAGGAAGCTGTATAAACTAAAGATGGCGGTATTAGAGATGATTATGGTCACAGCCGAAAATCAATCCTATTTGTTACGGAACCCAGGCTTTGTCCTTAACTTAAGGACCTCAACTCACTACGGGTTGGTAGCAGCTACCGACCTTATCGAGATTGAGTAGGAGCTACAGAACGTATTGAATCAAAATCGTTACTTGAAAAAGCCCTTCCCTCACAGCTCCCTCTAGCCAAAGGAAATACCTGCATTCAGCTCCAAGCGAGAAAACCCAAGCCGGAGAACAGCAAGAGAAATTTTTCTAAGTCAGAATGGAACGAATATGACAAGAAGATCGATCCCGTATGGAGCCATCGTCACAGTATGTCAAGAAACCTACCTTTCCAGAGGGTTTTGCAGACAAGCGCTTCAGGATCTTAATTACGGATTTTCTGCTGCCCAACAGACTTTGCTGTGCAACACCATAGCTGTCTCGTAGGCACCCTTTTCTTCAAGTCCGGAGACTGGAGCTTTGATAGGAAGTGGACAAAGTCTACCTAGGCTCGTTGGAGTGAGCAACTCTCCAGATCTATTTTCAACTGCCATATCAAAACGGTGCGCTTTCTATGCTTATATACATACGATTTAAAAATCCAAAGATTGGTTGGTGAAGGAAACAAGTACTTCCCGCCAGGAGAAGTCGAGTGAACGGCACTCCGGTCAGGAGGGCGGAGCCCCCTAAAGGGTGAAGAGCGAAGCAAAGGTCTATCCTGTAGACTGCTTTCTTAGTTCTCAAAGCTGCTTTCTCTTTCTGGCTGCTATATGTCTAAACAGGAGAGGGTTTATGAACCTTACAGAGACACTGCACTAGATGCGCATGAGGGAATGAATTGAGACTACCACACACGAATCCCATACCTCATGATGTAGTTGCTTATCCTTGGTAGGACGTATTGCGATAGAGCTTTCTCTAGTAGCAGTAGAGAAACTGCACTGTGGAAGTTCAACGGAGAGAATTTGTTGATCTTAATGATGAGAGTATGAAAGTTAGATCGGGTCTATGCCTCAGCATATTCTCATCGGGTTAGTCTAAAAAAGAGGAGTTGAAAAGCTCTAGTCTTTACGCCCTTCGTTCAAAATTCCGGTTAAAAGACTTAAGAGCAAAGTTCGAAAGAAAGAAGGAGAGAGGTAATGGTATAGCACTATAGGGAATATAGAAAGATATGGGAATTAGGAAGCAGATGGGAATACCATAAGAGAGATCAACTAGAGCTTATGCCAAGGATGACTTTCCAAAGACTAAAAGTCTATTACTCATTTTGTTTTGAAAAGGATATCCCTAAGAGGATTGCTAGTTAGCCACCTTCCATATACAACCGGTGGAATAACCAGCTTCAGGAATTGACTCTGCTACTCTTTCATCCAAGCCCAGTTCAAGCTCTCAGATATAGGCCTCGTCTTGGTCGACTATCACCAAACAAGGTCAGAATTTCCGGTGTTAAGCATGTAGCTAGACTTTCTTTTTTCAAGAGATTCTGTAAGCAAAGAAGGGAATCCCTAGTCAAGGAAGTAAGCTAAGAAGGTAATTGCTTTGAAATGCCTAGTTCTTAGCTCTTAGCGAGAATAGGTTCGTAGCCAAGGTAGGGCCGAATCCACTTAAGTAAAGCTTCCCAGCAGTCAACCCAGCATTGAGTGAAGTTCCTTCCTTCCCTCAGCCCTTTCCATTCTTCTTTCCATGTAAGGTAATTCCTATTCACTTACTCTTTCAAGTCAACTCAAGAATACGCTGCTTTGACATCACAAAGAAAGGGGGGAACTTGACTGCCCCGATAGAAAGAGTTTCCAGAAGCAAGCGAAGGAAGACGGGCAAAATGTGGTGGCCGATTTACTCTCTTTTGGAATCAGTTTGGCTACATCAATATCCTATCTGATTCGGTTTCTCATTACCCTTAGTCCCATATATCTGCCAAACAAAAGAGATTTTTACTACAGTCAGGTTCTGACACTAGCATTCTTATATATATTTACATATGCAAAAGAACTACGAATCTAATTTACTGCAACGACTCATCTGCCAAGCATCATCAGAGTGGCCTGGGGATTGGTTCCTGGGGACACTCTGAATATTGAGCCATTAACAACTCGGAGGGCATTAATACCAATGACCCGGAGGTCACGGTCCACAACTTTGCCCACAAGGCAGCTCCCATGGTAATGCCAAATGGTGCTCACTGTCTCTAACGGCAGAAAGATCATTACTCATTAGCATATCATTTGATTGATCAATGGGCAATGTAGGTCCTACAACTCTCTCCCCAGAGCCTGTCCTAAACTTGAAGTCCCCCATGGTCAACATCTTTCCTATTTTGCGCATGCCGCAGAGTTAAAACTCCACATCTTTTGGATCAGTAAAGTAGTTGAAGCGGACAACTGGATTGACCCTAACATCAGTATTCCTTATCCCCACTGAGGGAAGTAGCTAACCTAACTTCATATGGATTAGTAAGGATCAACTGTGAATAAAACTCAACGTTGCGAGCTCCAAAAGTGATACTGGAAGGCCCACGGGTAAGCAAAGATTGGCGGAGAAAGGGCCCGAACCAAAGGAAGGTGCCAAGCCGAAGTGTACAAATCTCATAGGTCAATATCTGATCAGTCTCTGTTAGCAGCTTCAGTAGGATTCAGGTCTTTTCTTTCTTTAAATAGAGGGGTCGCGGAAAGAATTGGGTTCGAGTCCCATAGCCCCGATGTGGCGAAAAAGACTGACTGATTCAACAATAGATAATGACTGCATTAAGATTTAAAACTTGTCGTCTAGTTTCAGGAAATGTTCGGAATAAAGAACTTACACTATCGCAACGCATCGCTCTCCGAAAATGGAGAATGAAGAAAAAATCTATTAAGAAAAAGATGTATCCGAGAAAAAATCGTAACAGTTACATACAATTACGAACTACACGAAAGTTGTCCCTTTTTCATGGGAATTTACCCATCACAAAGATGCACAGAAGAACAAAACGAACTTCATATATCCCTTTTCTACTCAATCCAGAAACAAGATTGGACGTTATTCTGGTTCGTCTACATTTTTGTGAAACTATTCCTCAAGCAAGGCAGCCGATAAGTCATCGAAAAGTGTGTGTGAATAATGGAATAGTAAACATTAGTCATTTTAAAGTTTCCCACGGTGATATAATATCTTTTCAAGAAAATTACGCGAGAACCCGCGGTGAAGAAATAAGGAAATTTTTCTATATCAAAATATCAGTTGAAAAAATCATAGGCAAATTAAGGGGTCACCGGGGAAGACTGCGGAGCAGAAGCAAAACAGAATGGTTCCGCCGAGTAAGAATGCGGAGCAGAAGCAAAACAGAATGGTTCCGCCGACTCAAAACTAAGAAGGGATGCCGCCTACTACTAAAAGACCGGTTTTTGCAAAAGTTACATTCTTCTATGCAAGAACAAGACTTAGAAAGAACAAAGAAGTTTGGATCCGACGCTGAGCACAACAGAATGAAGAGGAATTTTTATCACTCCGTGACCTTATTCTTATCGAAGAAGAGAAGAATCAAAAGGATAGAACTACCTACTCATTATTCGGAGGTCAATCATAGAACACTAAAAGCTGTGGTATCTTATGGACCTAACATAGATCACATCCCTCACGACATAAGATTGAAAGATCCAAACCTTCCTCTTCGGAGCGGAAAGGGACGTGGCCAAAACACATAAAGATCGGCGTAGTCGCTCATAGGGACATATCTATCCGGATAGAGATAAGGACAGGGATCCATCTAGAAAAAATATTGAACCGGTTTCATTTTTTTTTTTCTTGATTCTGATTGATTGCCTTTTTTTGACGACAAGTTTTAAATCTTAATGCAGGCAAGGGAATGCCAATTCACTTACTTGAACAAGTAAGGAAACATTTTTTCAATTATGACTTTATGGGTCGGAGCGTAGACGGGCGAGCAGAGCCCAGGAAAGAGGGAAGCCCTCATAGAGCAGTCTTCGACTTCTAGTCGACTGCTGGCCTGAGAGAAGGCGGCCTCCCTCGGGAAACATGGCCCAATTTCTCTTCTTTCTTTTTGATTTCGGGTTTCTTTATTGCCCAGAACGCTAAAAGGTGGGGAAGAAGCTAGCCGAACCTGGGCACATAAGAAATTATCGGCGTCGAGAGATCGTAAGTAACTCAGTGAATGCTCTCCAAGAAGGGCTTGTTTGGAAGAAGGAAATGAAATATGAACAACCGCGCTGGTCGTACGTAATAGATCGACTTTCATGCTAGTTCTTACTCCAAACCAGCATGAAAGTTCCATTTCAGTGAAGGACGACGTACCATGATACTTTCTGTTTTGTCGAGCCCGGCTTTGGTCTCTGGTTTGATGGTTGTACGTGCTAAAAATCCGGTACATTCCGTTTTGTTTCCCATCCCAGTCTTTCGCAACACTTCAGGTTTACTTCTTTTGTTAGGTCTCGATTTTTCCGCTATGATCTTCCCAGTAGTTTATATAGGAGCTATAGCCGTTTCATTCCTATTCGTTGTTATGATGTTCCATATTCAAATAGCGGAGATTCACGAAGAAGTATTGCGCTATTTACCAGTGAGTGGTATTATTGGACTGATCTTTTGGTGGGAAATGTTCTTCATTTTAGATAATGAAACCATTCCATTACTACCAACCCAAAGAAATACGACCTCTCTGAGATATACGGTTTATGCCGGAAAGGTACGAAGTTGGACTAATTTGGAAACATTGGGCAATTTACTTTATACTTACTATTTTGTCTGGTTTTTGGTTTCTAGTCTTATTTTATTAGTAGCCATGATTGGGGCTATAGTACTGACTATGCATAGGACTACTAAGGTGAAAAGACAGGATGTATTCCGACGAAATGCTATTGATTCTAGAAGGACTATAATGAAGAGGACGACAGACCCACTCACGATCTACTAAAGGTATCGGAGATTGATTGGTTCGAATCCAATTCGTGAGATGGCAGTGATCTTTAGCTGGTCATGGCCATTAAACCTTTTTAAGGGCTTTAAGCACCTATAGAGTCAGGCTTTTCTGAGTTCCTTCGCCTAGCGGAAACCCCTGCTTTTCGGCCGTAATCCCGTGCTTGACCAAGGCATTCAATGGTAATGGATTCTACCCTGAACCGGGAGCGGGCGAAGACATGCAGCTTTCATTTTCAAGGTACACAGTCGCGTGCTGAGCAAAGAGGTATATATCATACTCATTTATACGCGCAAGGTGCGGCATCAGCCGGAACGCGGAGAGGATTTCCCTCAAACAAAGATGGGCGTGTCAGGAAACAATGTGAAGTCACCCCTATTTCGCTGTCCAGGGAGCTGTTGACTAATGACCTAAAAAACGCGTGACGTTTGGGAAGCATGAGCCCCGTACCGACTCATTGGGATCCTAAGCATACAGACCTAGGGGATGGTTTTTATACCGTCCACTGTCGTCACTTCAACTTGACATTGGACTCAAGCCGGCTTCTAGTGATTGAGTATCGAAGTGCCCTTCAGGTCCCCACACTGAGGTTATACGTCAAAGATAGAAGACTCTGCTTGCGCAGCTTGGATACTCTTCCAAGGTAGGTAAGCGGGTGAACTCCCTCGTCCCTGGACCTAGACAGGTAATGTATCGTGCCAAAATAAATGATAGCCCCAGCTCTACCTTCAGGTCCAGAGATTTCCCCACAAGGCAAAGGACCGCCCGCATGGGATGCGTACCGTTGTTACGATTGGCCGTTCGAAGTCTTATCCGGTACAACTAATCAGAACCACCAGGCAACGTGAATCTCACTCTATCATAAACAGCCAAAAAGCTGCTAAGCGAAACCTCACGGGCCGTCCCCCCCGCAGAAAGGAAAGGAAAAGTTTACCCGCTCATAATGATTGTAGAGTATTTTCGGGTTGGAGGTCTAATAGTAGTCACATCAAGTCCTCCCCCTCTTACTCAGGGAGGAATACTAAACATTATCCATGAAAGAAAGCTTTGAAGAATGAAACCCATTTTTTCTAAGGTAAGAAGGATAGAGAGCCTCCGCCTGCGTTTTCAGATATGAGTGAGTGAGCGCTTTTTCTGCTATGAATGAATGACCTCTCTATTTATTTTCAAGCTTGCTCTTCAAACCGGCCTATTGCTTTCTTCTATGAGAAGGTTCTTCCGTAATCACTTTTTTTAATACATCCATTCTTCTTTCATTCAAATGAAAAGAGAACTAGACCTTTCTTTTCATCATTGAAATCTGTCATTCAATCGCAGTGCGGTGCTCTCAAAAAGCTCAATCCTCGAACACTAAAACAAATAGATCAGAAATTCGACCTGGGATTCGCCCGTTCCGATCCTTGCTTACTAAACAGGTGCACCCCCGGATATGTATGTTGAGAGAACCCCATGAGGCTTTCTTTCCCATATACGAAAGGGAAGGAAGAAAGAAAGAGAAAACGAATACTAAGGTTCATGGGGTCCTCAAAAAAAAGGGGATAGAGAGCGCGGAACGGACTTTCCAAGCATAAAAGAATCCCTACCTATACATTCCGTGGCAACAGACAGAAGGCAGTTTTGTCGTTGTTGTTAACTCCAGGCCCATTCCCGTTCCAAAAAAGATCCATGAAAAGACTACCATGATTTCCGAACGAACCGAGAGAGAGTCGAGGCTTGTCGTAGATAAGTTTTATGATCCAGTTATTTGCAAGTACGTATCATCTGCTGCTTTATCCGCCGTCTCTGCGGCCGCCAAAAGCCTACCTACCCTCCATCGGATATTGAGTAGGTTGACCCGGGAAGAGATCCGGACGAACCTTCCAACAAGTAGAATAGAAGTTGACCACAAAGCTATCTCTGTTGGAGACTCCTACCCAGAGGGCCATCTCGGGCATGGGAAGAAAAGTCGACAGACAACCGACTGAACTAGGCAATGCCGGTTTAGGCATTGAGGATGAGTCCAGCGGTCAACAAAGGGCTTCTATCTACAGGTGCTTTCATTATGGATCGGTCGACTTGTCACGATCGATTGCTCACAAAGAATTAGGCTTGGGGAGGTGATATAAATCGCTATCGATACGATACGAGGCGGATTTGCTGACCGTAACGAACTTGACTCTGCCCCTGAAAAAAAAAAGAGCGGGGAGACCTTTGGCCTGGGCTGGGGGGAGAGTGGGGTCGCTTTGCTTTAGTACTTTAGTTCGTAACAAGGCTCGAGAGACCTACTTGACGAGTTTCCTTATGAGTGAGTTTGTAGGTGCTTTTACTTTAAGTTGAGTATTAGTAATAACAAGTTTAAGTCGAGTGTAAGGAAGGGATTCTCCTAAGATAAGCTTTTTAGGAAATAGAAAGAAAACTACTTTTATGAGCTGTCTCAGTAGTGACCTGACCGACTTTATTAGCTGTGTGAGTAGTGGCTTAGCTGTTAACTGTCTAAAAGCTACGATCGAAAAAAAGACCTTTTG